TTGTAATCTTTACACGGGATTGGAATAATGTAATCTCGGAATATTTGGTAATTCAAGATACGACTTATTTATTATTATTCTCATTACTTATTGTAATCAACAAATCTTTAACTTTATAACATAACTCTATTCTATAACATAATTCATTAGAATGATAACTTATTACAATGAAATTATACAGTAGCTTACTTTTTTATTATAAAGCGAGATCATATCTCTATTCTTCTCCGCTCAAATCTGAATCCAAAGACTGGAATTTTATGAAAAAACCTAAAGCCCCTTATCGGATTTGAACCGATGACTTACGCCTTACCATGGCGTTACTCTACCGCTGAGTTAAAAGGGCCTCTTTGATTCAATTCCTGAATTAATTACTATGCAGATAAGATATATCTATACTCTGATACATAACTCTGATACATATATATTATATATAAGTACATGCAATAGACTCATACTCATAGTGGTTGCTAGTGGACTGAGAATTTTCATTTCACTAGTGAATGAATATAGGCTCAAAATAAATGGGTTTATTTATATTGCATAAATATCAACCAATGCAATGAATTGTTTCAAGGCCGGGCCTAATTACCCTTTTCGAGAACTTCTTGATCCCCTCTTTCCATATTTTATTTATCGTTTGTGTTTGTTAATTTCCTGGTTTAGTATGATAGGCATATCACATCTTATCTTAACAATGAATGAAAGTGGGAGAAATTTAATGAAGTTCAATCCTTTTTCTGGCAGACAACTCACTCCTAGAAATATATACCTTCATATTTTTTCTATTAAATATATTATATATTTAATATTATCCTTATATTGACAATTTCAACAAACTGTTCATACTATGAGCATAGTATGATGGCGTTCGGGCAAGCATGCCCCCATCGTCTAGTGGTTCAGGACATCTCTCTTTCAAGGAGGCAGCGGGGATTCGACTTCCCCTGGGGGTAGGGTACTACGAAAGGAAGTTGATCATGGATTATCAATAGATTGAGAATTGATTTGTCCGGGGTCGATGCCCGAGCGGTTAATGGGGACGGACTGTAAATTCGTTGGCAATATGCCTACGCTGGTTCAAATCCAGCTCGGCCCAAGGATTCGCTGAGCCAAGATCACATTATATAATCCTATAGCTAGCTATAGAAAGAATAAGAAAAAACTTTCAGATATACTCCTCTTTTTTGTTCTCATAAATTCTGATCTTTTTAATAATCTAGATTCATATCACGATCTGTAAGTCTAAAGAAAAGAGCAAAGAACCTAAAAGACTCTTTTTGTTCATTGAACGATGGATTCTCAATCGTTTTGGCAATAACAAAAGGATTAAATTAATCCCTAACACCTTATTTTTATTTTTGGGGGATTGTAGTTCAACTGGTCAGAGCACCGCCCTGTCAAGGCGGAAGCTGCGGGTTCGAACCCCGTCAGTCCCGACATACCCTTTTCTATGAAAGGGGCGATGAAAGAGGGATAAGGAGCATAATTTTTAGATCATAAAAAAAACGGAGCATAATTTAGAACTTAACCCTGTCCTTCTTTCCATTTCCCCTCGATTCAATGAAAAAAAAGGGCATTTTTTATTTGATTAAAAAGATTCGGTATGGATAAAAGATCTTCTTATGTTATACAATTCTGGACGGTGAATCGATTTGCTAGCTCAGATATTGTTAGTCACGATATTGGGCCGAGTCAATATCATTATCATCGAGATGTAATTCATCCCATTGAATTTACAGGCGAAAGGTTTATCATCTCTATGGGATTAAATCCCGAGTTATTGTGAAGTAAAAAAAAACGAAAGATGAGATTATGGAAGTAAATATTCTTGCATTTATTGCTACTGCACTGTTCATTCTAGTCCCTACTGCTTTTTTACTTATCATATATGTAAAAACAGTCAGTCAAAATAATTAAGTTGAATGAAACTTGACTTCGGAGTTCTTAGCAAGGATTCCCTTTTTTCTTTTTCGTCTTAAATGAAATGAGCGGACTAGAATCCGCAGTATTCTATGAGATCGGATAGTATGGTAGAAAGAAATATATGACTCTTTTCTTTCTACCATACTATTTTTTTTTAGTATTAGACAGTTAAAAAAGCGAACTCAATTTCGTAGTACCCTTAGAGTCCACTTCTTCCCCATACTACGAGTGAAAGGGAAAATGTAAAGACTACCATTAAAGCAGCCCAAGCTAGACTTACTATATCCATGTGACTTGTGTCCCCTATCTCTATGAATATGCAGGAATTATTCCATTATTGCTCACTAATAATAGTGGAATCAATGGTGCAGAGTCAAAAAAAAGGGGGGGTGTTCTGCACCAACACTGTTGATGAACTAATTCCCTAAACCCATTTATTCTTAATATGATTTCTAGTAGAATCGGGAAACATTAAGCCCAAGCAAAATAACAACAGGTAGTGACGTCCTTCCAAGTATCGAGGGGATGTTACTAATAGAACATGTAAGATAATAAAATATCCGGTGTTTCTTTTTTCGACCTTACTAAATAAAAGGCATAAAAATAGGGAATCAAGACGGATCGCTATCCATCACAATCACAGACCTCCATTCCCCATTTGATCTAATCCTTACCCTCTCCCGATTCTGTCTTTTAAACAATCGTAAACTAGTCTAGTCTTGACTAGGACTAAGGTTACTGAATAGAAAAGAAAAAAAGTGCCAATCGAATTCAAGGCCTAGTTAGTAGACACTCCAGTGGAAGGGCTATCAAGACTTACCGATCACTCTAATCTTTTCTTTTGGTGAATCCTTAGCGCAAGTATTTACAGCCCTCTACAGATGTTTAGAATCAAAGAAGTATCAAAAGCCGCCCTCCCCTGGAGAATAATTCGTTGAGTTATATCAGTAGAAGAGACTAAGGATTTTTTAGTCTTGTGTTGAGCAGGCGACACCCGGATTTGAACTGGGGAAAAAGGATTTGCAGTCCCCCGCCTTACCACTCGGCCATGCCGCCAAACTGATACAAAATAGATGAAAATATCCCCCCTTAATATCTTCCCGAAAAAAAAATAGAACCATTAACTATCGGCTGTGAATTCACTAAATATTATTGGATTTGTATCTAAAATAGTGTTTCCTTAATGACATAAGAAAATAACAATTGATATATATACATAACTAATCCGTTTTTTTTTTTGAGACTTCTCGATTTCCATTATAATAGCAATTATGAGTATATGTAAACCCTATAAGATAGATTGTTACATAAGATATATCTGGGTATATCTTATCCATATGATGCCTATAGGGCATAAGGAGGAATTTCTTGGGTGTCAATTTTTCATTAAATAGATGGAATATAAAATCGAAATTTGGATACAGCACGGCCTACGTTGCTCCAATAGAACTTCTATAAAATAAAGGAGGTGACAGATATGCACGTGTTTAATACATAGACTTTTCTTACGCACTTCGATTCTATTCTATGATCGCTATGATCTATGACTTCGACTCAATACTAAAACTAGGTAAAAATATCTTCCTTCTCTGCAAATCTTTTTTTGAACAACCGAACCCATTGATTGGTTAAGTGCTAAAAAAATGAGCTCTCTATTTTATTCTGTCTTAATCTTAGCGAATAGATAAAATTCGGAAGACATTATCTTTTTCTGATATCCAGTGAGAGATTGGAATATGTAATATCATAATAATGGTAGAAATTTTATCACTTTTTTTTCCATAATCGACTATAATCTCTAAGAAAAAATCGATCAGAAAACGTCATAATTATAAGTGGCATTTATCAATTCTTTATTCGTTTGTATCTGTTGCAAATTCCATTCGAATTTGAGTAGAAAATGATATTTATTCTTCCGTTCATACGTATTTAATACATTACATATATGTATTAGTTGGGTCAAATTTCATGTGATTCAGTAAACAGAATATAAATCCCATCATTGCTAGATCGATTCATATGATTCGATAAAGAATGATCCAATACAATAGTGGGGTTTTTCGCTAAATGGGAAATAAAATAAAAAATGCTCCGGGATGGAAATGAGGAAATGTCTACAATACCTGGATTTAATCATATACAATTTGAAGGATTTTGTAGGTTTATTGATCAGGGCTTGACGGAAGAACTTTATAAGTTTCCAAAAATTGAAGATACAGATCAAGAAATGGAATTTCAATTATTTGTGGAAACATACCAATTGGTAGAACCGTTGATAAAAGAAAGAGATGCTGTGTATGACTCACTCACATATTCTTCGGAATTATATGTATCCGCGGGATTAATTTTGAAAACCAGTAGGGATATGCTAGAGCAAACAATTTTTATTGGCAACATTCCTCTAATGAATTCCCTGGGAACTTCTCTAGTAAATGGAATATACCGAATTGTGATCAATCAAATATTGCAAAGCCCTGGAATTTATTACCGGTCAGAATTGGACCATAACGGAATGTCGGTCTATACGGGCACCATAATATCAGATTGGGGAGGCAGATTAGAATTAGAGATTGATAGAAAAGCACGGATATGGGCTCGTGTAAGTAGGAAACAGAAAATATCTATTCTAGTTCTATCATCAGCTATGGGGTCGAATCTAAGCGAAATTCTAGAGAATGTTTGCTACCCAGAAATTTTTTTGTCTTTCCTGACTGATAAGGAGAAAAAAAAAATTGGGTCAAAAGAAAATGCCATTTTGGAATTTTATCAACAATTTGCTTGTGTAGGTGGGGATCCAGTATTTTCTGAATCCATATGTAAGGAATTACAAAAGAAATTCTTTCAACAAAGGTGTGAATTAGGAAGGGTTGGTCGACGAAATATGAATCGGAGACTGAATCTTGATATACCCCCTAACAATAGATTTTTGTTACCGCGAGATATATTGGCAGCTGCAGATCATTTGATTGGGATGAAATTTGGAATGGGTACACTTGACGATATGAATCATTTGAAAAATAAACGGATTCGTTCTGTAGCGGATCTCTTACAAGATCAATTCGGATTAGCTCTAG